TTTTGCTTCAATTTTCCCTATACAAGAAATTCAAATTGAAGATTTAGTTACGATTATAAATAAACTTTCTTTCTTTATCCATGGATTCCTTACTCATACTCATTCAATTGGAAGTATTGATCCAATTAAAAAAAATTATGTTTCGTAATTTCATAATCCAATATCCAATTTTTCAATTTATAATTGACTCTTGGATACAAATCACGAGAATGTATATTCTTCCTCGAATTTTTCATTGAAAGGTAAAGGCTTAAATCCTTTTTACGAGATAAAGTTTTTGTTTTGATCGGAATGGGTTATTAATCAAACCGAGGGACCCCTTAACAGTTAAGGGATTAACAGAACGAATCACACTTTTACCACTAAACTATACCCGCTACAATCCGATTATTGTATATAAATCGACTTTTTGTCGAACAAGAAACTTGGTCGTAATCAAAAGTATAGGATCAAAAAAGAATCATGCAAATTAGAGCGTTAACCCGAGGACTTAAGAGATTAGGAAAAGAGAACTCATTTAAATAACTAAATACCAAGTCTTTTGCTGGAGTTTTTTGACGGATATGGGTTGACAAAACTATTTAAGCCGTAACATAAAAATGCATTGTTCAAAAATTCATAGTTCATTTGTTTTCTTATCTTATTTTTTTTATTTACATTTGTTTACTTTAAACTGATTTTTTACTGAAAAAAAAGTAAATAAAAGATAAAGCTAAGAAATTAAGATAGGAACTGACATTTTGATTATATATCAAAATAGCAAAGGAACCGAAATAGTCCTTATTATGATTATTTCAATATCAATAATAAGAATTTGTGTTTTCAAATTCAAATTAAATAAATCATTTTAATTTGATTCCTTGGAACAAAAGAGGCCCGGCCCAGCTAGGTACTGACCAGGCCAAGCCGTGTAAAGAAAAGGTTTCTTTGGACAAAATCAAAGAGGGATCCTTTGTATTTTATTTATTATTATTTAGTTTTAAATATTATATTAGTTGAAAAACAAAACTATAAATAAACTAAAGAAAAAGAAAGGGGCCTTTTTCAAGCCCTAATTTTGCTTATGTAACATAATAATTATCCTTTTTCAATTGGGGGAAAGATGGCTGAGTGGACTAAAGCGTCGGATTGCTAATCCGTTGTACGAGTTTTTCGTACCGAGGGTTCGAATCCCTCTCTTTCCGTTTTCGTCGATAACTTCTTGTTTCCTTTCAAATTTTTCGTGAGTTAGTTCTTTATTTAAGTTTTTTTAGTTATTTTATATTTATAATAGTTAAAATTATATAGTTAAAAATGTGAAGTAGCTAAAATCCTATTAAGAACATTTCAGAACATTTCAAAATCGAGTAAAAAAAAAAACCTTATTTATTTTTATTCTTCACGTCCAGGATTACGTCCCGGATCATTAGATAGAAATCCGAAGATGAATAGAGAGACAAAGAATATTACTATCGTGTAAACAAATAGTTTTAGAGTAAGCATTACACAATCTCCAAGAATTATTTTTTTAGGAAAAAAGAGAATAGATTCTCTATTTGTATATTTGTATTTTATACCGCATATCCTAGTATGTATGTTTCTATTTTTATTTTGACACCAATAAATAAACTAAAGTTCTTTTGATTTGAGATGAGAAATAGAAAAGAATTTTCAAAAGATTCATTTATAATATTTTTTTTTTTTCATATAAATAAAGTGTATTTTTTCATTACCAAAAATATTCTTTCATACCCACAAATTGTGTAAGACTCCAAGACGTTTTGCAATGGAAAAAGTCAGAATAAGGAAGTGAAACGTGGTGATCCCGATTTATTATGGTTATACCAGAATTTCAATATTTGACTCGAGGTTTCATAGATACTTTAAGACTTATCTGATCTTATCAATTGGTAAATCTTTTTTTTTTCGAATAAATCAGCAATTTGTCTAGGACAGTATTAAAAATCTCATCGAAAACTTACAGCAGCTTGCCAAACAAAAGCTAAGAGAAAAAATAGCACAGGTATTACTGGCATAACATCTACGATTGGATTGAAAAAAGCATAGGCCTCAGGCAATTTGGCGACGAAAAAACTACTTGAATAAAGGACAGAATTAAGACAGATACAGATCAAACTAAATATATTAAGCATAAAAACCATTTTGTTCTTGAGGATAATTGTATTTATTTTGATTGAGTTATTAATAAGTTGAGTTATTGATAGAAGGGAAAATTAATAAAAATAAATTAGATAGACCAAAAGAACTTCTTTGATTTGAACTCGTCCAATCAAAACTCCTTCAACTTCAACTCTCAAATCAAAAGTGAATAGAATAAATCATACTTTCATACAATATCTTAATTGAATTAGATGTAATGATCAATAAATTCATCAGTTTAATTCTATATCTACACATAGCACAATTCTATCAAGAATCTAATTTATTTTATAGATATTTAAGATGTTTAGACTGAAGTTGACGAACAACCAATAACAATATTAGTGTTTATTAGTGTCAAGTATAAATGTAAATGGGGCGTGGCCAAGTGGTAAGGCAACGGGTTTTGGTCCCGTTATTCGGAGGTTCGAATCCTTCCGTCCCAGAGCATATCCGTCCACATATCCAAAACAGTATAATAATATCATATACTTAACCCATATGAATCATAGAATATTTGATATATATAATATATATATATATTATATCAGAATAAAGGTTACTTTTTTGAAGCTATAAAATTGAAAAAAAAAAAAAGATATATATAGCAACCTAAATCTTCTTTTACATCATTCTTTATCCACTATTTCATTAAAAAAATCAATTGGATTTTTTTAATCATTGATGATTTAATACAAATCTGGATTTATCTTTCTCGTATGATGATAAAATGCAATGTGGTCTTACTATAAACTATAAACTATAAAATCTTATTCAAATAATGATATGGAGGTCAGAAGATTTTCAATCAATTAGATTAAATTGATGATTTCTTAGGAGTTCTTAGTACTCGAAGAAGTGTGAAATTGGTGAATTTATCCTATCAGGTTACTTGAAGATCCAGATTCAAAGAGAACTTATTTATTTGTTTGAATTTTATTCGTGTTATTTTTATTTATAATTAGTATTTATAATATTTTAAAATATTATAGATTTATATAAATTTATATATTTTAATATTTATAAATATATGTTTCTGGGGTTAATGCTTAGACTTCTTCAGAAACTCTATTTCATATAGAAGGAAAAAAAATAAAGTATAGATTACTAGGTATTGATCGAACCAATGACTATTCATAATTCCATAATGGAATTAATTACATACTGGTTCCAAACTAAAGGAATGTTATGGTAAAACTTCGTTTAAAACGATGTGGTAGAAGGCAACGTGCGACTTGAAGGATACGATCCACTGTGGATTCTTACATCCACCACTTTTTATTATTATATTAGGAATGAAAGTGCTTTTGGCTCGACATCGTTTGTTCTGTTCACTAGAACTCTCATTTTTTTTTGGGGGGGGGTTGTAATATAAACCGTATCATACATGATGGAGCTCGAGCAGAACGTATTGATTCGTTTTTCGGAGGCAAGAATCTAGGGTTAGTATCAATTAATAAATTGAGACAACTTTGTAAGTCTATTTTTGATATAGAAATCTAAAGGATCAAATTCAAGTAAGCTTCAAATTCAAAAGTAAAATCTTTTGGAATTGGTAAAATCCTTTCGCTCAAATCAAAAGTGGATTACACAAGAATCAACCATTCATATGATTGTTTGATAGAAAGAAATCACAAGGTGTGTTGCTGCCATTTTGAAACGATTAACTATCACCGAAGTAATATCTAAACCTAATGATTCAAGGCAAAGATAAAGGATCCTAGAACAAGGAAATACCGTTTTCAATTGTCTTAACAACTAGAACTAGATTAAATCAAAATAGATTCGAAAGGAGACAGATAAAAAAGGGATTAGAGACCGCTCAATAATCAATAAATGAAATACTTAAAAGGTTTTCTTTGCGAGTTATACAACTTGAGTTATGAGAGTGCAAATTACAAATATGAAAATCCTTTTTTGGTGGGGAAAGAGTAAGAAACAAGTATTTAAATCATATAATAAAGAAAGAGAATTCTTGGTCTAATTGATTTGATGATTTTATGGATCTATTTGCCATTCTAATTTTGTATATAAACATAACTTGAATTTTCTTGAGCCGTACGAGGAGAAAACTTCTTATACGTTTCTCGGGGGGGTTTCTCTACATCTATCCCAATGAGCCATTTATCGAATCGTTGCAATTGATGTTCGATCCCGAAGAGAAGGAAGAGCTCTTCGGAAAGTGGGTTTTTATGATCCGATAAAGAATCAAACTTCTTTAAACGTTCCTGTTATTCTATATTTTCTTGAAAAAGGCGCTCAGCCTACAGGAACTGTTTATGATATTTCAAAGAAGGCGGGGGTTTTTATAGAACTTCGCCTTAATCACCAAACAAAATTAAATTAATGAAATATAAATATATATAAATTAAAGAAGGTAAGGTATGGATGATTTGTATAGATTTTTGTATAATCTTTTCTTTGCTTTTTTTTCCCCTTTTCAATTTATATCATATTTAATTTATTTTTTCTACTTATAGAATGTCGTCTTTTATAACGATAAAAATATATTTTATTGGTTTTATTGATGTAATAGATGAGAAAAATATCGAGAGAATAAACAATTTGGTCTTAAATTTTTGATATTATTGTCATGTCAATGGGTGTTTTTTATTTTTCATTGGAATTCGATGAACAAATAAAAAAGCAAAGGGTTAAGCTTGCTTTTTTTACTTTATACTTAATATTAATACTTATATTGATTGATATTAATTGAATAAACCTGGAATTTTTATACTTCTTTTTTAATTTATTCGTCCGCCTACACTCTTTTGTATATATGTCAATTATATATCTAGTGCCGATCCAACATAAATTCTTAGTTCTTGGTTTTCATTTTAATAAATTGAAAAATTTAATTA